TATGAGGAATCAATTTCCTTTTCGTTCGGTTTATTACAAAATAATAAATTCAGTTCTTGCGGCTGGACTTTATTATGGGTTTTTGAGCGCTTTCTCTATCAAGACCTCTCATTTATTACTTCTCCGAACTCTGGTTTTTGAGGAGGAAGAAGAAACCAAGAAGAGAATAGTAGCAAAAACTGGATTGATTATGGGGCAGATCTTACTATTCATATCAATATATTATAAACCTTTCCATATTGCTTTGACTAGACCTCGTACAATAACTGCACTCGGGTTTTTCTATCTTTTTTTCCAGATCTTCTGGAAAAGTCAGAAACGCGTTTTTGCTAACCAAAATTCCATGTCTAATCTCAGCTGTATATTTCTAAATCATCTCATTTTACAGCAGTTGCTTAACACTTGCATTTTACCAAGTTCAGCGGCAAGGAGATTAGTCAGCATTTACACGTTTCGATCCAACAACAAGATGTTATTCGTAACAAGTTCTTTTTTTGCCTGGTTCATTGGCCAAATTTTAGTATGCGAATTTTTTGAATTGGCAGGAAAACACATACGTATTGAATTGGCAGGAAAACACATAGGTAAAAATCGTTCTATTAGATCGATCATTCGATCTGACTATTTTCATTTTTTCTTTGTGATTCTCTTTTTTATGATGAGTCTCCACTCTTTTGGCAGAATACCCTCACCCATTCTTCTTCCTAAAATGAGCAACCTTTCACAAATAGAAAAGCGCGCGTTGATCTTGAAAGGTACAGATGAAGAAGAGGAAAATGACAAAATAGACGAAGAAATAGAACAAGAAATGGAAAAAATAGAACAAGAAATAGAAGAAATAGAACAGCAACGAAAACTTGCGAATCATCTGAAAAAAAAAAAAGATAGACAAAAAAAACAGGGAACAGGGGGACATTCCGACAAAGAATTCCACTCGAATTCGAATACCAGTTATTCGAAAAGCAAAATCGAAGTACTAAAAAATGAAATACGTGTAATACAAGAAAAAGAAAGAAAAAGCCTCATTAGCCCATTGCTTTTTGATTATCGACGATGGTATCGCCCATTTCGCTACATTCAAAATAATAGACTTGAGCAAGCTATAAGAAATGAAATGTCACAATATTTTTTTGATACACAACAAAGTGATGGAAAAGAAAGAATATCTTTTACCTATCCAAGGAGTTTATCAACTTTTTTTAAAGTGATCAAAAGAAAAATAAATATCCTACTAGAAAAAACTCTTTCTAATCAATTGGACAATGCTTGGGTTTCTAGAAACAAAAAAAAAATGAATCATCTGAAAAATGATTTTTTCAATAGAATTAACCATCTAGACAAAGAAAAAATAGATGGAGAAATAGAACAGGAAAAAGAACGGGAACAAAAAGCAGTGGAGATACTTGAAACAAGAACTCGATTATGTATAGAAGATGATAAGACTAAACAAGAATACTACTTACCCCAAATGTATGATCCTTTCTTAAACGGGCCATACCGTGGAAAAATCAAAAAAGAGCTTCCGCCTTCCATCATAAAAAATACTTTGATCGCAGATTCGAGAGAGACAGGTGAGCAAAATCGGTTACATGATCTTCTTCTCCCGAATTCCAATTACGAAAATTTTGACCAAAATACGAATACTTTAGAAATTGGTGATATTTTAGAAATTGATGCGTTTTCATCTATTCTAATACACAAAATAGGTAAAAAAGTCCCTCGATGGTCATACAAATTAATCAGTGAATTGGAACAACTATCATTTCACTACAGTCCGCCAGCAGAGCATGAAATTCGTTCAAGAAGGGCGGTAGGTGAATATCTTCTTTTTGATCCTCCAGAGACTCATACTACTACTAAAGCTACAGATAAAGAAACGAAGACTAATGCTAGCAAAGAGACTGATACTGTGAATAAAGAAACGAAGCCTAATGCTAGCAAAGAGACTGATACTATTGATAAAGAAACGAAGCCTAATGCTAGCAAAGAGACTGATACTATTGATAAAGAAACGAAGCCTAATGCTAGCAAAGAGACTGATACTATTGATAAAGAAACGAAGCCTAATGCTAGCAAAGAGACTGATACTATTGATAAAGAAACCAAGACTAATGCTAGCAAAGAGACTAATACTGTTGATAAAGAAACCAAGACTAATGCTAGCAAAGAGACTGATACTGTTGATAAAGAAACCAAGACTAATGCTAGCAAAGAGACTGATACTGTTGATAAAGAAACCAAGACTAATGCTAGCAAAGAGACTGATACTGTGAATAAAGAAACGAAGCCTAATGCTAGCAAAGAGACTGATACTGTGAATAAAGAAACCAAGACTAAAACCCCAGAAGAAGAGGCTAAAGAAGATGAAGAGAAGGGGCTTGTTTTGATGCGTTATGCACACCAACCCGATTTTAAGCACGGCTTAATCAAAGGCTCTATGCGAACTCAAAGGCGTAAAATTGTTATTGAGAAACTGTTTCAAGCAAATGCACATTCCCCCCTTTTTTTTGACAGGATAAAAAAACAAAAACTTTTTTCTTTTGCTATCCCCCGCCCGGTTCAACTGAACCGAATTTTTAGAAATTGGTCGGCGGGAAAAGGGTTCAGGATTTTAGAGTCTACAGACGAACAAACAAAAAGAGAAGAAAAACCAAAAAGAGAATCTAAAAAGAAAAACGACCGAGTAAAGGAAAAAAAGCGATTAGAGATAGGGGAAGCCTGGGATACTTTTGAAATTACCCAAATGTTAAGGGGTTGCATTTTAATAGCCCAATCAAGTCTTAGAAAAAATCTTATATTACCTTCATTGATAATCGGTAAAAATCTTGGACGTATGCTATTATTGCAAATTCCTGAATGGTCTGAAGATTTCGAGGAATGGAATAGAGAAAAGCATATTAGGTGCACTTATACTGGTAATCCGTTATCCGAAACAGAATTTCCGGAAAATTGGTTGACACAAGGTATTCAGATCAAGATTGTATATCCTTTCCATCTGAAACCTTGGCACACATCTAAACCGCTAACTTCTCGTGATGACGTTTGTTTTTTAACAATTTTTGGAAGGGAAACAGAACTGCCTTTTGGCTCTCCCCGAAAAACACCTTCCTTTTTTGAGCCCATTTTAAAGGAACTCGAAAAAAAAATTGGAAAATATGAAAAGGTTACAGCTGAAAGCGTTTTAAAAAAAATAATAATAAAATTATTTAAAAAAGTTTCAAAAGAAACAAGAACAACAAACCAAAATCTTCCGTTTATAGAAAAAGACCTCTCCAAGGGTAAACCAATTTTATTATTTAGATCGAGAGAAATAGGTGGAATGGAAAAAGAAAAAGATTCTAGAATAAGCAACCAGATAATTAATGAATCTTTTAGTCAAATTCAAAAAATTCAAATTCCAGATTGGACAAATTCTTCACTGATAGAAACTAAAATGCAAGATATGACTGATAGAACAAGTACAATCAAAAATCAAATAGAAAGAATTACCGAAGAGAAAAAAAAAGTAACTCTAGAACTAGATATTAGTACTTACAAAAAAAGTTGTAGATTAGAGTTGTCAAAAAAGATTTGGCAAATAGTAAAACTAAAAAACATAATATGTAAATTTCATTATTTTAGAAAATTTTTCATTCAAAGAATATATAACGATATTTGTTTATCTACTATTCATATTTGCCAAACGAATACACAACTCTTTGTTGAATCGACAAAAAATTTGATTGAAAAATATATTTCCAAGAATGAAACAAATAAAAAAATAATTAATAAAAAAACTAAAAATACAATTCACTTTATTTCAAATATAAAAACTTATAATAGTTGTAAGAAAAATTCAGAAATTTTTTGTGATTTATCCAACTTGTCACAAGCATATGTATTTTACAAAATATCGCAAACCGGGGTTGTTAACTTGTCTAAATTAAGATCCGTTCTTCAACATCATGGAACATCTTTCTTCCTTAAAACTCAAATGAAAGACTCCTTTCGAACACAAGGAATATTTCAGTCTGAAGTAATACATAAGAAACTTCAGCGGTCTATAACGAGTCAATGGAAAAATTGGTTAAGAGGGAATTATCAATACGATTTATCTCAGATTATCTGGTCTAGCTTAATGTCACAAAAACAAAAATGGCGAAATAGGGTGAATCGATATTGTAGGTCTCAAAAAAAAGATTTAAAAAAATGGAATTCATGTGGAAAATACCAATTAAGTCATTACAAGAAAAAAAAGGGTCCTAACTCATTATCAAATCAAAAAGATAATTTTCAAAAATGCTATAGATATGATCTTTTATCATATAAATCCATTAATAATGAAAATAAAGGTGACTCGGTTTTTTATAGATCAATCCCTCAAGTAACTAAAAGGCAAGCGGTTTCTGATAATTACAACATGTCGCAAAACTCCTTGTTTGCGATAACAGGAAGTATCCCTATCAATATTTTTATAGGAAGAATAGAAAGGGTATATATTCCATATATAGAAAAAAATCTTAATAGAAAATATTTTAATTGGGAAAATATCTATTTTGATCTTAGAAAAAAAGTGGCTATTGAATCCTGGGTCGCGGTAAATCCCAGCAGTAATCAAAAGACTCGAATTGGGACTAATAATTTTCAATTAATTGATCCAATTGATAAAGAAGAAGAGGAAGAGATCAATCCCAGCAGTAATCAAAAGACTCCAATTGGGACTAATAAGGATGAAATATTTTATGCAATTGATAAAGAAGAAGAGGAAGAGATCAATCCCGAAGAAGAGATCAATCCCGAAGAAGAGATCAATCCCAGCAGTAATCAAAAGACTCCAATTGGGACTAATAACGATCAATTAATTGATCCAATTGATAAACAAGAAAAAGACCCTTTTTATATTCCGATTAATCAAAATCCAGAAATCAATCAACCTAATTCTCCAAATTCTTTTTTTGATTGGATGGGAATGAATGAACAAATACTAAATCGTCCCATCTCGAATCTGGAACTTTGGTTCTTCCCAGAATTTGTGCGGCTTTTTAATGTATATAAAACGAAACCGTGGATTATACCAAGCAAATTACTTCTTTTAAATTCGAATCTAAGTGAAACCGATAATAAAAAGAAAAACATCGCTGAAAACCAAAATCTTGAAGAAGAAGATTCCGCGAAATCAGACATGAAAAAAGGTACAAAGAAAAGTAAAACCAATAGTGAAAAGAAAAGTGAAACCGATAGTGAAAAGAAAAGTGAAACCGATAGTGAAAAGAAAAGTGAAACCGATAGTGAAAAGAAAAGTGAAACCGATAGTGAAAAGAAAAGTGAAACCGATAGTGAAAAGAAAAGTGAAACCGATAGTGAAAAGAAAAGTCTAAGTACAAGAGAGCTAAGAGAGTTATTCATGAAAAAGTATTTCCTTTTGCAATTGAGATGGGATCAAAGGAATATCGGTCAAAACATTCGCAAAAATGTCCGGATATTAGCTCTCCCGAAGAGCTCGATAAATCTAGAAACCATGACTCTATCATGCATTGAAAGGAGAAAATTACAATTGAATGTAATGTGGAATTCGAAGAGCAATTTGAGTATTCTAAAATTTTTCAAAAACATGGGAGTGGCTATGGACCGCCTTGGACTGTCTGTAAAAAACAATGGGCAATTTCTTATGTATCAAACCATAGGTATTTCGTTGGTTCATAAGAGTAAAAACAAAACTAATCAACAATACCGAAAACAAAGAATAATTCGAGCTAGAGAGAACAATCATTTTGATGCGCTTGTTCTTGAAAATATTTTATCGTCTAGACGTCGTAGAGAATTGAGAATTCTAATTTGTTTCAATTCAAACAATTGGAATGATGTGGATACCAATTCCGTATTTTTCAACGAAAACGGGGTAAAAAACTGTAGTCACTTTTGGGAAGAAAGGAACCTTCGTGATAAGGAGAAAAATGAATTAATTCAATTCAAGTTTTTTCTTTGGCCCAATTATCGATTGGAAGATTTAGCTTGTATGAATCGTTATTGGTTTGATACTAATAACGGCAGTCGTTTCAGTATCTTAAGGATCCACATGTATCTACCATTGAAAATTCGTTGATAGTATTACTATATACCCTGTAGCAGGGTATATGATAGAAAACAAATGCACACATGCCTTATCTTATACCTCATTCGAATCTCACTGAATAGAGGATACAGCGTATCCATTAGACCTATAAATTATCAATGAATCCAAAGATATTCATTTCATTTTAGGTCTAATTGATTCACTTTTGTGAATACAAAAATGTACGAGATTCTTATCTGAATTCAAAATAGGATTTTGAATTCATTGGAATGGATAAACTGAGGAGTTCAGAAAGCAATTTATTCTATATCAATCATTCAAATTATTGGCATTCTTTTTATTGATCAATAAAATTCGTTAAAATATATATCAGGGAAGGGGATCAATTCTTTTTTTATGGTAAAAAACTTATTCATTTCGGTTATTTCTCAAGAAGAAACCAAAGAAAACAGAGGGTCCGTTGAATTTCAAATATTCAATTTCACCAATAAGATACAGAGACTTACTTCCCATTTAAAATTGCACAAAAAAGACTATTTATCTCAGAAAGGTTTGCGTAAAATTTTGGGAAAACGTCAACGGCTGCTAGCTTATTTGTCAAAAAAAAATAAAGTACGTTATAAAGAATTAATTGAGAAATTGGATATTCGAGAGACAAAAACTCATTAATTTTTAATTTGAGGAGTCATTTGTTTTTAACTTATTTGTTTCGTTTCAATTTTGATGAACCTCTTTTCACATTCAGCAATTCATGGAAGAATTACATGGAAGAACGAATCGGTAAAAAATTTATGACTGCACCAGCTACAAGAAAAGACCTCATGATAGTCAATATGGGTCCTCACCACCCATCAATGCATGGTGTTCTTCGACTTATTCTTACTCTCGATGGTGAAGATGTTATTGACTGCGAACCAATATTGGGTTATTTACACAGAGGGATGGAGAAAATTGCGGAAAACCGAACAATTATACAATATTTGCCCTATGTCACACGTTGGGATTATTTAGCTACTATGTTTACAGAAGCAATAACCGTAAATGGACCTGAACGATTGAGCAATATTCAAGTACCTAAAAGAGCTAGCTATATCAGAGTCATTATGTTGGAGTTAAGTCGTATAGCTTCCCATTTGTTATGGCTCGGTCCATTTATGGCGGATATTGGGGCGCAGACTCCTTTCTTCTATATTTTTCGAGAAAGAGAGTTGATATATGACCTATTCGAAGCTGCCACCGGTATGCGAATGATGCATAATTTTTTTCGTATCGGGGGAGTAGCTGCTGATCTACCCCATGGCTGGATAGATAAATGTTTGGATTTTTGCAATTATTTTTTAACAGGGGTTGCTGAATATCAAAAACTTATTACACAGAATCCCATTTTTTTAGAACGAGTTGAAGGTATAGGCACTATTAGGGCAGAAGAAGCACTCAATTGGGGTTTATCCGGACCAATGCTACGAGCTTCGGGAATCGAATGGGATCTTCGTAAAATCGATCAGTATGAGTGTTACGACGAATTTGCTTGGGAGGTTCAATGGCAAAAAGAGGGGGATTCTTTAGCTCGTTATTTAGTAAGAATCGGCGAAATGGAAGAATCCATAAAAATGATTCAACAGGCCCTGGAAGGAATTCCGGGGGGGCCTTATGAGAATTTAGAAATCCGACGTTTTGATAGAGTAAAACATCCCCAATGGAATGATTTTGAATACCGATTCATTGCTAAAAAAACCTCTCCTATTTTTGAATTAGCGAAGCAAGAACTTTATGTGAGAGTCGAAGCTCCAAAGGGAGAATTGGGAATTTTTCTGATAGGAGATCAGAGCGTTTTTCCTTGGAGATGGAAAATTCGTCCACCGGGTTTGATCAATTTGCAAATTCTTCCTCAGGTGGTTAAAAGAATGAAATTGGCTGATATTATGACGATACTAGGTAGCATAGATATCATTATGGGGGAAGTTGATCGTTGAAATGATAATTGATACAACACAAATCCAGGCTATCCATTCCTTTTCCGGATTGGAATCCGTAAAAGTCAAAGAAGTCTATGGGATCATATGGATACTTGCCCCTATTTTTACTATTGTATTAGGAATCACAATGGGTTTACTAGTAATTGTTTGGTTAGAAAGGGAAATATCCGCGGGAATACAACAACGTATTGGCCCCGAATATGCGGGTCCTTTAGGAATTCTTCAAGCTTTAGCAGATGGTATCAAACTCCTTTTGAAAGAAAGCCTTCTTCCATCTCGAGGGGATACTCGCTTATTCCGTATCGGACCTTCCATAGCAGTGATATCCGTTTTTCTAAGTTATTTAGTAATTCCTTTTGGTTATAAGCTTGTTTTAGCCGATCTTAGTATTGGGGTTTTTTTCTGGATCGCCGCTTCAAGTATTGCTCCCGTTGGACTTCTTATGTCCGGATATGGATCAAATAATAAATATTCCTTTTTAGAGAGAATCATTGAGATATTGAAAATAAAAAAGTCTCTTTTAGAGAAGAAAGCGCTGAACTAGAAAGGTAAAAAGCCGATATATTGGAAAGCGAATTCGCAAAAAGGTGAATTTAAAAGAATTAATAGATTTTTTTTTATAAAATTTTATAAAATACAGCTGCCTTGGAACGAGCACAAGCTACTATACAAGCTCCAGAGGGTTCTTTGAAAAAGGAAGGACATTCTTTAATCCGAACTACAAATGGACTGAGAGAAGCTCAGTTTGTACTGATCGAACGCAATGATTCTTTGAATGAAAGAGATTTCCTACTCAGAAAATATCACAAGATGTTATCTTGGATATATTTTGATCGTAATTTGGAAGAAGAAACTCCTCCTATTTTGCGATTCGAACCTTCTACTATTTTTGAATTAGAACTTTCTACTCTTTGGGGAGGAGAACCTTCGCGTCCTACTAATGAAACAAATGAAAGAAATAAATCTTGTAATTATAGTCGGATAGCCAATACAAAACTCTTACCCAATTTAAGTCATTTTAAACATAAGAACTTAATTTGGGTAAGTTTTTTTTTAACCTAGTATAATTGAGTTTTCTTAATTTTTGTAAAACAGAAAAATAAAGATTGATACAAAAAAGAAATAAAAAAACAAATAAAAAGGAATTCTCGCATATCCTAAATATTTTATACCCTCGCTAGCAATAAAACTAAGAAAAGCAAAACAATTAAATATTTGGTCAATAATTCTTAAATCAAAACAACGAATAATTTGAGAAAACCTTCGCACTTGGCAAACAAAAAAATTCTTATAAAAAGTATCTATATAAGCACGATTATAGGCCCAGTCATATATCACAAAGACTATTTTGTCGCGAATAACTCTCTTAAGGCTTTTTTGATGAAACGAATTAATTAATAGAAAACTTTTGAAAGACGAATAGGTGGGTTTATATAATAAAAATGCTATAAATATTCCGCAATAAGCAATCCCCACGGAAATTACCGTATGCTTTAAGAACTCAGCTAAATCTGTTGAATTAGTGTGATCCAAAAGATAAATAGCAGGATGTAACCATTGGGTTAAGATGTCGAGATTGAAACCAAGCTCCTTCGGAATTCCTAAGAATCCAATTACAAAAGTTACAAAACACAATAGAATTTGTGGAAATAACATAGTATTTTCTGATTCAAAGGGATCAGAAGTATAAGAAAATTTGGTTTGATTCTCCCCTTTCTCATCAATTGTGAAAAAGCGAAAATTTTTGTTAATTGGCTTTGAACCCTTTTTTCCCCATAGAGACATTGAATCAAGAGGGTTATTTTTTTTTCCACTATAATTTTGAAAACCAACGTTTAAATGTCCTTCAAAAGTCATTAAATAAATCCGAAACATATAAAATGCGGTTAATCCCACAGTGCCCCAAGCTATTAGGGCGAAAATCGGCGAATAAAGCCAGCTATCATTAAGAATTTCATCTTTTGACCAAAAACAAGCAAGGGGCGGAATACCACAAAGTGAAAGTGTACCTAATAAAAAAGCACCTTTGGTTATCGGTACGTGTTTTGTTAAACCGCCCATAATAACCATATTCTGACTTTTTTCGGGAGAATAACCAATAATAGTCTCCATTGAATGAATAACGGATCCTGCTGCTAAGAATAATAATGCCTTGGAATAAGCATGAGTAATCAAATGAAATAAAGCACTTCGGTAAGACCCCATTCCTAGAGCTAACATCATATAACCCAATTGAGACATTGTGGAATAAGCTAAACCTCTTTTAATGTCTTGTTGAGCAAGAGCTAAAGTAGCTCCTAATAAAACTGTTATGATTCCTATCAAGGAGATGAAATACATTATGGAAGGTATAACTAAGAAAAGAGGAAGAAGCCTAGCTACAAGAAAAATTCCCGCTGCTACTAAGGTAGCAGCATGTATAAGAGCCGAAATCGGAGTAGGTCCCTCCATGGCATCGGGTAACCAGACATGAAGAGGAAATTGCGCGGATTTCGCAATTGCACCGACAAATAACAGCGCAGCGCATAAAGTAACAAATAAAAGATTGACCTCTTTGCTCGAAATCAAATTATTCAATATTTGGAATAACTCCCGAAATTCAAAACTGCCTGTTATCCAATAAAAGCCTAAAATTCCTAATAATAAACCAAAATCCCCTACACGATTAGTTACAAACGCTTTTTCGCAAGCATTTGCCGCACCGGGTCGTGTAAACCAAAACCCTATTAATAGATACGAACATAGTCCAACCAATTCCCAAAAAATATAAATTTGTATAAAATTAGAACTAGTAACTAATCCCAACATGGCAGCACAGAAAAAACTCATATAAGCAAAAAATCTCAAATATCCTTCATCATGAGCCATATAATTATCACTATAAATAAGAACCATAATTCCAACAGTAGTGATTAATATTGACATAATAGAAGTAAGTGGGTCGATCAAGTAACCGAATTCAAAAGAAAAATCATTATTTATTATCCAAGACCATACATATTGATAGATAGAACCCCTATTTATTTGCTGAATAGATAGATAGATTGAAAATGCCATCACTATACTTAACAATAAAACACTCTGAAAAGACCACATACGACGAAGATTTTTTGTTACCGTGGGAAAAATAAGAAGTCCTGCTCCTATTAACATAGGAACTAGAAGGGGAACAAAAGGTATGATCCACGCATATTGATATGTTTGTTCCATAAACAGTTTGAGTCTTAATTAATTATTTCCGATTCACCCGATTTTATTTTATCTCTTTTGAAAAGAGTCAATAAAAAAGAAAAAAATATGTACTAACTTAAACCAAACTGACAACTAAAATAAACTTTATAGAATTTTCTATTGTGAATTATTCTTAGTTAAAAACTTTCAATTATTCAAATCAAGAAGTTACAATTGGTCAAATAATCTGAAATAGATTCATTAGCAGTTTCCTTTTATTTTTAAAAGGAAAATTAGGTCTCTTTTCTTTTTATCCAAGGGAAAAGGATTACAGCTTTCAATTTCATTAAGCAAGAGTAGAGTTTTGATCTTAAACCTTTCAATTGCACGTAGAACGATGAAAATAGGACGTTTTAGTTTCTTTTTCATTAGAATTCTAATTCTAAGATGAAGTTAAACTAATTTGATGATTTCTACAGCACATCGAATTCTATAGATTTTATTTTATGAATAATGCGAAATAGAGATAGCAATCAAAACAAACGAATCGTTTTTACGAATATATTATGAGAATAATAAAAAAAGATAGAATAAAAAAAAGCTAGTATAGTAAATAGTAAAAACGATTCATTTTGCGCAATAGATGTCTTTCACATCCAGTTTTAACCTAAAATTAAGTAATTTCTTCATTTTTAAATGGCAGTTCCAAAAAAACGTATTTCGAAATCAAAAAAGCGTATTCGTAAAAATACTTGGAAAAGAAAGAGCTTTTGGACAGCATTAAAAGCTTTTTCGTTAGGAAAATCCCTTTCGACCGGGAATTTGAAAAGTTTTTTTGTATCACAAACAAATAAAAAAACGTTGGAATAATCTGAGTCGACTTTTTTTTTAGACTAAAATTTCATGACTTCGGCTTTCTATTGATTTATACGATTTATTATTTAGAGTTAATATAGAACTGGGAAATCGAATGCCCTGCTCTTAGCTCTTATGATACGAGAATACGAAATCCTAGATTTACTCATCTTTTTACTTAACTTAAAAAAAATAATACCTTTGAGGGTTCCCAAACATCATTTCGAGGGGGGCGAGTCTTATTTTCTCCATCAACCTATTTGTTTATGACAAGTAACACTTTTATAGAGTAATATAATAAATAGAGTAAAGTAATACAATAAGGCGGATATGAGGATCTTTCGGTTTAGTTAACGAATCGTTGAGACTTATGAATTACTTTTGAAAATTGAAACCATTTTTTATTTTGGGTAACTTTCTGACTTTTTCTTTTTGATGAATTCTTATACGGATTCCCAAGACTATCTTGTCATGTAATAAATATTGACAAAAGCCCCGATTTTTAAAATCAAGTAAAAAATAAGAAAATAAGTATGTTATATCTGCATAATCGGTTAATTATAAGTGCTTTAAAATAGGTATATAGGTATTCCTAAAATTCATTTTTTTGTTTTGATTTCTGAAATCAAGACAAAAAAATGGAAACCAAAATTTTTGTTTTGAATTCGACCCCTGGTTACCGGAGTTTAATTCCAAGCGAGCCAAAAATACACGAAAACCATAATTAATAAGTATAAGTGAAATAAAACAAAGACTCTAAACTGAAATAATAAAAACTTTCAAATTCCTATTTGAACAAATTTTTATGTATAAAATTGAACCATACTATACTGAATTTCCCTTTCAAATCTTGACGTTTGCTTACTCATAGCCTATAATGAATTAGACTATTATGGATTCACGACACGCCGCTATGGTGAAATTGGTAGACACGCTGCTCTTAGGAAGCAGTGCTAGCGCATCTCGGTTCGAGTCCGAGTGGCGGCATACCGTCTTCTAAAAAAAGAAAATAGACCTTATAATCTTATAAGGAATTCAATTCCCGATTTCCTTTTTCAAAATTTTCTTAGGTAATTGGGGGGCTAGACTCTTCGTTGTTTAAGCTTTTTTTTATGATATTTTCAACCTTAGAGCATATATTAACTCATATTTCCCTTTCGATCATTTTCATTTTAATGACAATTCATTTGATAATATTTTTAGTCGACGAAATAAGAAAACTATATGATTCATCAGAAAAGGGCATGCTAGTAACTTTTTTCTGTATAACAGGATTATTAGCTACTCATTGGATTTCTTCGGAACATTTCCCACTAAGTGATTTATATGAATCATTCATTTTCCTTTCATGGAGTTTCGCTCTGATTCATATCATTCCGTATTTCACAAAAAATACAAAATTTTTAAGCAAAATAATCAGCCCAAGCGCTATTTTTACCCAAGGTTTTGCTACTTCAGGTCTTTTAACAGAAATACATCAATCTTCAATATTAGTACCCGCTCTTAAATCCGAGTGGTTAATAATGCACGTAAGTATGATGATATTGGGCTATGCAGCCCTTTTATGCGGATCATTATTATCAGTAGCACTTCTGGTCATTACATTTCGCAAAAACGGAAAGCTTTTTTCGGGGGGCAACGATTTTTTAACTGAGTCATTTTTATTTGGGGAAAATCTTTTTCAAAAGACTTCTTTTTTTTCTGCTAAGAATTATTATAGGACCCAATTCATTCAACAATTGGATTTTTGGAGTTATCGGGTTATTAGTCTAGGATTTCTCTTTTTAACCATAGGAATACTTTCGGGAGCAGTGTGGGCTAACGAAGCGTGGGGATCTTATTGGAGTTGGGACCCAAAAGAAACTTGGGCTTTTATTACTTGGATTGTATTCGCAATTTTTTTACATACTCGAACAAATCTAAATTTGCAGAGTGTAAATTCCGCAATTGTCGCATCTATTGTGGCATCTATAGGCTTTCTTATAATTTGGATATGCTATTTTGGAGTCAATCTAGTAGGAATAGGTCTCCATAGTTATGGTTCATTTCCATCAACATCTAGTTGAATTCAAAAAACGTTCTTACAAATCTAAGAGAGTGCAGCATATAATAAATAAAAAAGATAAAATACTATAATAATTAGAATAATATAATAAAAAAAGATAGAATAAAGATTAAAACTTTGTGTGAACGAGTACACGTACCGTTTGAATCAATACAATATTTGATTCAAACGGTACGCGGGTGGTTCAAATTGATTGTTTTTAGTTAACTGAAGAGAAGAAAAAACCTTCCTTTTTGCATTTACAACGAACGTTTTTTTTTAAACTTTTTTTAGGATTTTGGTTTTATTTATAAGACTTGTCGATAAAAAAAATGAGATAGAATAACTTCGACCTTTTCAACTGATAGTGAAAGAACGAAATCGGGGTACATACCAATACCTATGACAGGTAACAAAATGGAGATTGAAAGAAATAACTCTCGCGGTCCAGAATCCAAAAAAGAAGAGTTTGGGGCATTAAATAGCTTGTATCCATAAAACATCTGGCGTAACATAGATAATGAATAAATAGGAGTTAATATAATTCCAATTGCCATTACAAAAGAAATGAGTATTTTGGACATGAAAAGATATTTTTTGGCGCTAATTATTCCAAAAAATACTAGTAATTCGGCAACAAAACCGCTCATACCTGGTAATGCAAGGGAAGCCATTGAAAAGCTACTGAACATCGTGAATATTTTTGGCATTTGAATAGCTATTCCCCCCATTTCGTCAAGATAAACAAGCCGTATTCTATCATAAGTCGTTCCCGCCAAGAAAAAAAGTGCAGCACCAATAAATCCATGAGAAATTATTTGTAAAAGAGCTCCATTAAGTCCCGTATCGGTCATAGAACCAATTCCTATAATTATAAAACCCATATGAGATACAGAGGAATAGGCTATTCGTCTTTTTAAATTTCGTTGTCCAAGAGATGTTAAAGCTGCATAGATCATTTGTATTGTGCCTACTATCACCAAATAGGGAGAAAATAGAGAATGGACGTGAGGAAATAATTCCATATTGATTCGAATCAATCCATATGCTCCCATTTTTAATAAGATTCCGGCTAGAAGCATACAAGTACTATAATGTGCTTCTCCGTGGGTATCGGGTAACCATGTATGTAGGGGTAAAATAGGTGATTTGACAGCAAAAGCAATAAAAAATCCAATATAGAATATTATTTCTAAAGCCGCGGGGTATGACTGATTTACTGATGTTTCAAAATTGAATGTTGGTTCATTCGAACCATATAAAGTAAGACCCAAAACTCCCATTAATAGAAAAATGGAACCCCCTGCCGTATACAAAATAAATTTTGTAGCTGAGTATAGACGTTTCTTCCCCCCCCACATGGATAGAAGTAGATAAACGGGAATTAATTCTAATTCCCACATGATGAAAAAAAGGAAAAGGTCTCGAGAAGCAAATGATCCTATTTGACCACTGTACATTGCTAACATCAGGAAATGAAATAATCGAGAATCGCGAGTAACTGGCCGGGCCGCTAAAGTAGCTAAAGTGGTTATAAATCCTGTCAATAAAATAGGGCCTACAGAAAGTCCATCTATTCCCAATCTCCAATGGCAATCAAAAAAATTGATCCATTTATAAGTCTCCTCTAGTTGGATTAATGGATCGTCCACCTGGAAATGAAAACAAAATGCATAAGTCGTTATAAGGAGTTCTAAAATACATATACAAAGTGTATACCATCTAATTACCCTATTTCCTTTATGGGGAAGAAAGAAAACGATGGAACCCGCAAATATTGGAAAAACGACAATTATTGTTAACCAAGGAAAAAAATTCGTGGTAAAGACAAGATACACTTGGCCCACAAAACCCGTGCTCGAAAATCAAAATATTTGAGGCACGGGTTTTCAGTAAAAAATTGAAATGGATTCCGGTATAGTTTTCTGGAACATATCAATAAGCTAGACCCATACTGCGAGTTGTTTCATGCCATAAATAAACTCGGACACTCAAGAAATCTGTTGGACAAGCGGATTCACATCTCTTACAACCAACACAGTCCTCTGTTCTTGGAGCGGAAGCAATTTGTTTAGCCTTACATCCGTCCCACGGTATCATTTCTAATACATCGGTAGGGCAGGCTCGGACACATTGAGTACATCCTATACATGTATCGTAAATCTTTACGGAATGTGACATTGGATCTATAGAGTTCTGAACGTCATAAATTTTCGATCTAGTAACCTTGATAAACGAATCCCTTTTTTAGATACCAGATGAATCAATGAGTTATCAGAATTTTTCTAATCAATCTACTTCTGGATTGGTTTAGGAGAGAGGGCTAAAATACTTTGATTTATTATGTTTTTGCAAACATGATCATACCTTATGTAGATGTAGCAAACCTACATGCGAATTCTAATCAATTTATCAACACTCAATATTAGAATTTCTAGGATTCATACTAATTATTCAACAAATTTGATTGGTCAATACGAGTTGATTTTCTGTTACGATAAATTGAGGAGACAATAGCCAGCCCAATAGCTGCTTCCGCAGCTGCAATAGCTATAATAAAAATTGAGAAAATGTCTCCTTTTAATTGACGATTATCAAAAAAATACGAAAATGTTACCAAATTCATATTAACTGCATTAAGTATAAGTTCAAGACACATAAGGGCTCTAACCATATTTCGACTTGTGATCAATCCATAGATACCGATAGAAAATAAAAAGGCACTTAACACAAGGGCATGCTCGAGCATCATTCAAAAACTCCTTATCAATCTTGACTTGTTTCAATAAGAAAAAACAATTCAACCGATTCGATTGACTACTGTATAACAAATATGTAACAACAAAATCTAGCGGTAATAGATTGACTTCACGCTAAAGGCTTTCAATTTTAGATTTATACAGTATATAGCAAAAAAAGAATTGAAGGAAAATGAATGGGGTAAAAGTTTTATTTGAATTCTTTGAAAATTTGAATATCAATTTTTTATTGACGAGCTACAACAATTGCACCTATTAGAGCAACTAAAAGAATTATTGAAATGAATTCAAATGGAAGAAAAAAATCTGTTGATAAATGAATTCCAATTTGTTGACTATTGCTTATCAAATCTTGCTCGATAATCTGGTTTGATCGTGTAGTCCAAATAATACCGTACCATGACGTATCTAGAATAGTCGAAATTAGTGAAATAAAAAGACTTATACAAACTTGTGAAGTAATACCATCTCCAAGGGTCCAAAGAGGAAAATCAGTTGAATATTCTGAACCATTCAAGAACATCACAGCAAAAAGAATTAAAACATTTATCGCTCCTACATAAATGAGTAGCTGTGCAGCAGCTACAAAATAGGAGTTAGATAGAATATAGAATAAGGATATACAAACAAGAACCAATCCCAACGAAAAGGCCGAATAAATTGGATTGGGAAATAATACTACTCCTATACCCCCTAATATAAGACCTGATCCTAAAAAAACTAAAAGAAAATCATGTATTGGTCCAGGTAAATCCATTTTTTATCAATTCTAAAAAAAAATATAAATCGAAGAATTTCATGATTTTATTGACCTGACCAGGAAAAAGAAGTTATTCATATGTCATTCTTTATTCATCCAAAGAAAAACCCTGTTTATTCTTATCTCATTTATTCTTTTTGAAATCATTATTTTGACTAGTTACTAGAACAATAATCTAAACATAGAAATCAATTTTCTAGCCAAACGAAGTTACGAGTCTCACTAACCAATCAATAGGTTGAATTGACCAAGCAAAAGAATATCATTTTTTTAGACCCAAACTGAGCTTAGTAATTGGTAATTTTGTTTAATCAATAGTTTATTCATTTTTAATTTGAGGTAAATTCGAAATTTTTCGAATTGTATAATCCTCAATTACTGACATTGGTAACCGACCCAAAGCAATTTGATTAAAATTCAATTCATGCCGATCATAAGTAGAAAGTTCATATTCTTCAGTCATTGATAAACAATTTGTTGGACAATATTCAACACAATTACCGCAAAATATACAAAGTCCAAAATCAATACTGTAATTAAGCAATCGTTTCTTGCGAATATCTGTTTCCAATTGCCAATCAACAACAGGTAAATCTATAGGACATACACGAACACAAACTTCACAAGCAATGCATTTATCAAATTCAAAATGGATTCGGCCTCGAAAGCGTTCTGGTGTGATCAATTTTTCATAGGGATATTGAATAGTTACGGGTAAACGATTTGCATGGGACAGGGTAATCATGAAACCTTGGCCGATATACCTGGCAACTCGTATTGTTTGTTGACCATAATTCCTGAGTTCAGTTACCATAGGGAACATATCGTGAATATCTATAAAAAATTTATGCTTGTTTCTTTCTCTTGTTTGAGGCAAGCCGTCAATCTTGAATATTGTAGTCTTTTACAGTGAAAGAAGTTGAGACGAAGTTGTTAATAATAGATTACCTAGAGAAATAGGTAAAAGAAATTTCCATCCAAGATTTAATAGTTGGTCCATTCTGAGCCTTGGTAAAGTCCATCTTGTTGCAATAGAAATGAACAAGAACGAAAAGGTTTTAGCTAATGTAATAACGATACTTACTATTGTTCCAAAGACTTTACCCCTTTTAGTTATGTCAAAAAGCTCAGGGACAAATATGTATGGAATAGAAAGATTCCAGCCCCCTAAGTAAAGAACTGTTACAAATAATGAAGAAATTAGTAGATTCAGATATGAAGCAACGTAAAATAAACCAAATTTGATGCCTGAATATTCGGTTTGATACCCCGCTACTAATTCTTCTTCCGCTTCTGGTAAATCAAAAGGTAAGCGCTCGCATTCGGCTAAAGAAGAAATTATAAAAATGATAAACCCTATCGGTTGACGCCACAAATGCCACCCCCAAAACCCATACTTTGACTGGGCTTCAACTATATCAACTGTACTTGAACTGTTAGATAATCATAGTCGATGATAACATTACTGTTATCATCGCTATTCCAGAACCGTACATGAGATTTTCATCTCATACGGCTCCTCAGAAGTCAAAAATAAATCTAAGGACTCTTCCATATTATTGATATGGGTGTCGGATAGATAGAGTCGAGAATTAAATATTCTACGGTCCCGAATTATACCAATTGAATTCTGTCTGCTATATAAATTAAGTGCTTCGGAATTGATCTCAATCTTTTAAGAATTTTCGTTGGTCTTTGTTTATTAATAACTTCATCTTTCAATAAAACAAAAAATTTGTTTTGTTTGTAGCAATATCACATAGACATTTCAACCTCTCATTTTCTTCAATTACGAAAAAGAATTAGCCATTTGTTCATGAATCGTGATAAAGATTTTGTCTCTTGATTTATTTTATTTCCTATGCCGAATAAAATCAATCTCACCTTTTTATTTTTATTTCGCTCCTATTCTCCTTTCTCAGAAAAAAGGGGACTTGGACCAAAGTAAAAGATTACTTCGTTCTTTATAGTTATTTTCTTAATCCGTGAATAGGAGGATACTCTGGATCAGGATCGTGGGGAGTACTTCTTGATTATTTCTACTAACTTCAAGTCCCCATTTGAATTCCTTATATGTAGAGAAATATCCTGTTGGATAACTTACATAATCTTTATTACAAATCCTTTGTGTATCTTGGTCTTCCTACCCATCCACTCGTTTTTGAAATCTCTCCTTATGGAAATACATCTAGGATATATAGATAGTAAAAACTCCATACAGTTGATCTTTGAAACCCGCTTCCGGCTATGATGACGAATTCACCAAGCTTGGGGGTAAAAAGCAAACATAAAAAAGTTTTTTTATGTTTGCTTTTTTAACTTTATTCTTGTACATAGGAAAGAAGACTTAATCTTTGTACTGCCAAATTCGAAGCCGCTTTTTTTTCACTCATATAACTATCTAGTTTCCTTTATCATCCTCAAGTACCCAATATTCTAGAAGAACTACGAACACTAAAAAATATGTATATAAAAAAAAGAATAAATCATCCTAAAGATCTTAATAGAAGGATTATTCTTATAAAAGAAAAACATTGAATAAAAATATGAAAATAAAAATACCGCATATATAGCACCCATAGAAAAAAAAGGATAGATAGACATAAGAAATATTACTAGAAATATTACTCAAAAATGATAGAGAATTACTTTTCTTTTAAAGTGTTTTTTTTTTTTGCTTCGCTTATTACTAGCGAAGCAAGAAATTGCATTGTGGGTGCAAAAAAAAAATTGATTTATAGTTAGCATATTTATAGTTATCATAATTTTATTGAACTTTGGTTTTTAAGAGGAAATTAATAGTTGTTCGATCTCACAAGTCAAAACTATCAAAACGCATAGAGCTTTTTTATACCTGATCGAATCACACGCAGAGAAATTGATAATACACATAAAGCTAAGGGTATTTCATAACTAATTGATTGAGCAGCTGCCCGTAGACCACCTAAAAAGGAATATTTATTATTTGATCCATATCCGGACATAAGAAGTCCAACGGGAGCAATACTTGAAGCGGCGATCCAGAAAAAAACCCCAATACTAAGATCGGCTAAAACAAGCTTATAACCAAAAGGAATTACTAAATAACTTAGAAAAACGGATATCACTGCTATGGAAGGTCCGATACGGAATAAGCGAGTATCCCCTCGAGATGGAAGAAGGCTTTCTTTCAAAAGGAGTTTGATACCATCTGCTAAAGCTTGAAGAATTCCTAAAGGACCCGCATATTCGGGGCCAATACGTTGTTGTATTCCCGCGGATATTTCCCTTTCTAACCAAACAATTACTAGTAAACCCATTGTGATTCCTAATACAATAGTAAAAATAGGGGCAAGTATCCATATGATCCCATAGACTTCTTTGACTTTTACGGATTCCAATCCGGAAAAGGAATGGATAGCCTGGATTTGTGTTGTATCAATTATCATTTCAACGATCAACTTCCCCCATAATGATATCTATGCTACCTAGTATCGTCATAATATCAGCCAATTTCATTCTTTTAACCACCTGAGGAAGAATTTGCAAATTGATCAAACCCGGTGGACGAATTTTCCATCTCCAAGGAAAAACGCTCTGATCTCCTATCAGAAAAATTCCCAATTCTCCCTTTGGAGCTTCGACTCTCACATAAAGTTCTTGCTTCGCTAATTCAAAAATAGGAGAGGTTTTTTTAGCAATGAATCGGTATTCAAAATCATTCCATTGGGGATGTTTTACTCTATCAAAACGTCGGATTTCTAAATTCTCATAAGGCCCCCCCGGAATTCCTTCCAGGGCCTGTTGAATCATTTTTATGGATTCTTCCATTTCGCCGATTCTTACTAAATAACGAGCTAAAGAATCCCCCTCTTTTTGCCATTGAACCTCCCAAGCAAATTCGTCGTAACACTCATACTGATCGATTTTACGAAGATCCCATTCGATTCCCGAAGCTCGTAGCATTGGTCCGGATAAACCCCAATTGAGTGCTTCTTCTGCCCTAATAGTGCCTATACCTTCAACTCGTTCTAAAAAAATGGGATTCTGTGTAATAAGTTTTTGATATTCAGCAACCCCTGTTAAAAAATAATTGCAAAAATCCAAACATTTATCTATCCAGCCATGGGGTAGATCAGCAGCTACTCCCCCGATACGAAAAAAATTATGCATCATTCGCATACCGGTGGCAGCTTCGAATAGGTCATATATCAACTCTCTTTCTCGAAAAATATAGAAGAAAGGAGTCTGCGCCCCAATATCCGCCATAAATGGACCGAGCCATAACAAATGGGAAGCTATACGACTTAACTCCAACATAATGACTCTGATATAGCTAGCTCTTTTAGGTACTTGAATATTGCTCAATCGTTCAGGTCCATTTACGGTTATTGCTTCTGTAAACATAGTAGCTAAATAATCCCAACGTGTGACATAGGGCAAATATTGTATAATTGTTCGGTTTTCCGCAATTTTCTCCATCCCTCTGTGTAAATAACCCAATATTGGTTCGCAGTCAATAACATCTTCACCATCGAGAGTAAGAATAAGTCGAAGAACACCATGCATTGATGGGTGGTGAGGACCCATATTGACTATCATGAGGTCTTTTCTTGTAGCTGGTGCAGTCATAAATTTTTTACCGATTCGTTCTTCCATGTAATTCTTCCATGAATTGCTGAATGTGAAAAGAGGTTCATCAAAATTGAAACGAAACAAATAAGTTAAAAACAAATGACTCCTCAAATTAAAAATTAATGAGTTTTTGTCTCTCGAATATCCAATTTCTCAATTAATTCTTTATAACGTACTTTATTTTTTTTTGACAAATAAGCTAGCAGCCGTTGACGTTTTCCCAAAATTTTACGCAAACCTTTCTGAGATAAATAGTCTTTTTTGTGCAATTTTAAATGGGAAGTAAGTCTCTGTATCTTATTGGTGAAATTGAATATTTGAAATTCAACGGACCCTCTGTTTTCTTTGGTTTCTTCTTGAGAAATAACCGAAATGAATAAGTTTTTTACCATAAAAAAAGAATTGATCCCCTTCCCTGATATATATTTTAACGAATTTTATTGATCAATAAAAAGAATGCCAATAATTTGAATGATTGATATAGAATAAATTGCTTTCTGAACTCCTCAGTTTATCCATTCCAATGAATTCAAAATCCTATTTTGAATTCAGATAAGAATCTCGTACATTTTTGTATTCACAAAAGTGAATCAATTAGACCTAAAATGAAATGAATATCTTTGGATTCATTGATAATTTATAGGTCTAATGGATACGCTGTATCCTCTATTCAGTGAGATTCGAATGAGGTATAAGATAAGGCATGTGTGCATTTGTTTTCTATCATATACCCTGCTACAGGGTATATAGTAATACTATCAACGAATTTTCAATGGTAGATACATGTGGATCCTTAAGATACTGAAACGACTGCCGTTATTAGTATCAAACCAATAACGATTCATACAAGCTAAATCTTCCAATCGATAATTGGGCCAAAGAAAAAACTTGAATTGAATTAATTCATTTTTCTCCTTATCACGAAGGTTCCTTTCTTCCCAAAAGTGACTACAGTTTTTTACCCCGTTTTCGTTGAAAAATACGGAATTGGTATCCACATCATTCCAATTGTTTGAATTGAAACAAATTAGAATTCTCAATTCTCTACGACGTCTAGACGATAAAATATTTTCAAGAACAAGCGCATCAAAATGATTGTTCTCTCTAGCTCGAATTATTCTTTGTTTTCGGTATTGTTGATTAGTTTTGTTTTTACTCTTATGAACCAACGAAATACCTATGGTTTGATACATAAGAAATTGCCCATTGTTTTTTACAGACAGTCCAAGGCGGTCCATAGCCACTCCCATGTTTTTGAAAAATTTTAGAATACTCAAATTGCTCTTCGAATTCCACATTACATTCAATTGTAATTTTCTCCTTTCAATGCATGATAGAGTCATGGTTTCTAGATTTATCGAGCTCTTCGGGAGAGCTAATATCCGGACATTTTTGCGAATGTTTTGACCGATATTCCTTTGATCCCATCTCAATTGCAAAAGGAAATACTTTTTCATGAATAACTCTCTTAGCTCTCTTGTACTTAGACTTTTCTTTTCACTATCGGTTTCACTTTTCTTTTCACTATCGGTTTCACTTTTCTTTTCACTATCGGTTTCACTTTTCTTTTCACTATCGGTTTCACTTTTCTTTTCACTATCGGTTTCACTTTTCTTTTCACTATCGGTTTCACTTTTCTTTTCACTATTGGTTTTACTTTTCTTTGTACCTTTTTTCATGTCTGATTTCGCGGAATCTTCTTCTTCAAGATTTTGGTTTTCAGCGATGTTTTTCTTTTTATTATCGGTTTCACTTAGATTCGAATTTAAAAGAAGTAATTTGCTTGGTATAATCCACGGTTTCGTTTTATATACATTAAAAAGCCGCACAAATTCTGGGAAGAACCAAAGTTCCAGATTCGAGATGGGACGATTTAGTATTTGTTCATTCATTCCCATCCAATCAAAAAAAGAATTTGGAGAATTAGGTTGATTGATTTCTGGATTTTGATTAATCGGAATATAAAAAGGGTCTTTTTCTTGTTTATCAATTGGATCAATTAATTGATCGTTATTAGTCCCAATTGGAGTCTTTTGATTACTGCTGGGATTGATCTCTTCTTCGGGATTGATCTCTTCTTCGGGATTGATCTCTTCCTCTTCTTCTTTATCAATTGCATAAAATATTTCATCCTTATTAGTCCCAATTGGAGTCTTTTGATTACTGCTGGGATTGATCTCTTCCTCTTCTTCTTTATCAATTGGATCAATTAATTGAAAATTATTAGTCCCAATTCGAGTCTTTTGATTACTGCTGGGATTTACCGCGACCCAGGATTCAATAGCCACTTTTTTTCTAAGATCAAAATAGATATTTTCCCAATTAAAATATTTTCTATTAAGATTTTTTTCTATATATGGAATATATACCCTTTCTATTCTTCCTATAAAAATATTGATAGGGATACTTCCTGTTATCGCAAACAAGGAGTTTTGCGACATGTTGTAATTATCAGAAACCGCTTGCCTTTTAGTTACTTGAGGGATTGATCTATAAAAAACCGAGTCACCTTTATTTTCATTATTAATGGATTTATATGATAAAAGATCATATCTATAGCATTTTTGAAAATTATCTTTTTGATTTGATAATGAGTTAGGACCCTTTTTTTTCTTGTAATGACTTAATTGGTATTTTCCACATGAATTCCATTTTTTTAAATCTTTTTTTTGAGACCTACAATATCGATTCACCCTATTTCGCCATTTTTGTTTTTGTGACATTAAGCTAGACCAGATAATCTGAGATAAATCGTATTGATAATTCCCTCTTAACCAATTTTTCCATTGACTCGTTATAGACCGCTGAAGTTTCTTATGTATTACTTCAGACTGAAATATTCCTTGTGTTCGAAAGGAGTCTTTCATTTGAGTTTTAAGGAAGAAAGATGTTCCATGATGTTGAAGAACGGATCTTAATTTAGACAAGTTAACAACCCCGGTTTGCGATATTTTGTAAAATACATATGCTTGTGACAAGTTGGATAAATCACAAAAAATTTCTGAATTTTTCTTACAACTATTATAAGTTTTTATATTTGAAATAAAGTGAATTGTATTTTTAGTTTTTTTATTAATTATTTTTTTATTTGTTTCATTCTTGGAAATATATTTTTCAATCAAATTTTTTGTCGATTCAACAAAGAGTTGTGTATTCGTTTGGCAAATATGAATAGTAGATAAACAAATATCGTTATATATTCTTTGAATGAAAAATTTTCTAAAATAATGAAATTTACATATTATGTTTTTTAGTTTTACTATTTGCCAAATCTTTTTTGACAACTCTAATCTACAACTTTTTTTGTAAGTACTAATATCTAGTTCTAGAGTTACTTTTTTTTTCTCTTCGGTAATTCTTTCTATTTGATTTTTGATTGTACTTGTTCTATCAGTCATATCTTGCATTTTAGTTTCTATCAGTGAAGAATTTGTCCAATCTGGAATTTGAATTTTTTGAATTTGACTAAAAGATTCATTAATTATCTGGTTGCTTATTCTAGAATCTTTTTCTTTTTCCATTCCACCTATTTCTCTCGATCTAAATAATAAAATTGGTTTACCCTTGGAGAGGTCTTTTTCTATAAACGGAAGATTTTGGTTTGTTGTTCTTGTTTCTTTTGAAACTTTTTTAAATAATTTTATTATTATTTTTTTTAAAACGCTTTCAGCTGTAACCTTTTCATATTTTCCAATTTTTTTTTCGAGTTCCTTTAAAATGGGCTCAAAAAAGGAAGGTGTTTTTCGGGGAGAGCCAAAAGGCAGTTCTGTTTCCCTTCCAAAAATTGTTAAAAAACAAACGTCATCACGAGAAGTTAGCGGTTTAGATGTGTGCCAAGGTTTCAGATGGAAAGGATATACAATCTTGATCTGAATACCTTGTGTCAACCAATTTTCCGGAAATTCTGTTTCGGATAACGGATTACCAGTATAAGTGCACCTAATATGCTTTTCTCTATTCCATTCCTCGAAATCTTCAGACCATTCAGGAATTTGCAATAATAGCATACGTCCAAGATTTTTACCGATTATCAATGAAGGTAATATAAGATTTTTTCTAAGACTTGATTGGGCTATTAAAATGCAACCCCTTAACATTTGGGTAATTTCAAAAGTATCCCAGGCTTCCCCTATCTCTAATCGCTTTTTTTCCTTTACTCGGTCGTTTTTCTTTTTAGATTCTCTTTTTGGTTTTTCTTCTCTTTTTGTTTGTTCGTCTGTAGACTCTAAAATCCTGAACCCTTTTCCCGCCGACCAATTTCTAAAAATTCGGTTCAGTTGAACCGGGCGGGGGATAGCAAAAGAAAAAAGTTTTTGTTTTTTTATCCTGTCAAAAAAAAGGGGGGAATGTGCATTTGCTTGAAACAGTTTCTCAATAACAATTTTACGCCTTTGAGTTCGCATAGAGCCTTTGATTAAGCCGTGCTTAAAATCGGGTTGGTGTGCATAACGCATCAAAACAAGCCCCTTCTCTTCATCTTCTTTAGCCTCTTCTTCTGGGGTTTTAGTCTTGGTTTCTTTATTCACAGTATCAGTCTCTTTGCTAGCATTAGGCTTCGTTTCTTTATTCACAGTATCAGTCTCTTTGCTAGCATTAGTCTTGGTTTCTTTATCAACAGTATCAGTCTCTTTGCTAGCATTAGTCTTGGTTTCTTTATCAACAGTATCAGTCTCTTTGCTAGCATTAGTCTTGGTTTCTTTATCAACAGTATTAGTCTCTTTGCTAGCATTAGTCTTGGTTTCTTTATCAATAGTATCAGTCTCTTTGCTAGCATTAGGCTTCGTTTCTTTATCAATAGTATCAGTCTCTTTGCTAGCATTAGGCTTCGTTTCTTTATCAATAGTATCAGTCTCTTTGCTAGCATTAGGCTTCGTTTCTTTATCAATAGTATCAGTCTCTTTGCTAGCATTAGGCTTCGTTTCTTTATTCACAGTATCAGTCTCTTTGCTAGCATTAGTCTTCGTTTCTTTATCTGTAGCTTTAGTAGTAGTATGAGTCTCTGGAGGATCAAAAAGAAGATATTCACCTACCGCCCTTCTTGAACGAATTTCATGCTCTGCTGGCGGACTGTAGTGAAATGATAGTTGTTCCAATTCACTGATTAATTTGTATGACCATCGAGGGACTTTTTTACCTATTTTGTGTATTAGAATAGATGAAAACGCATCAATTTCTAAAATATCACCAATTTCTAAAGTATTCGTATTTTGGTCAAAATTTTCGTAATTGGAATTCGGGAGAAGAAGATCATGTAACCGATTTTGCTCAC